CTGCATCTCCCTGACCAAATCCACCCACATTAGGATTACTCGTTAATGGTTGATCCAATTTGATGGATTCACCCTCTGAAACAAGAACTTCTGGTCCCGGAGGGATAATATCAACCACTTCACGTCCATCCGATGGATCTGTTATGGTTATTTCATACCCCCCTTTTTCTTTTCGTATGATTTTACTTACTATGCCCGCCCCTGTAGCATTATAAACTGTATTGTTACTCTTGCTTCCGTCGGGATAAATCTGTCCCCTTCCCCTATTCCCCCCTACGTATATAGGATATTTTAAGAAGTGAACATCTTTCTTAGTAGCGGGGTCGGGGGAAAGAATAGGAAAGGTGATTTCACTATATTTCTGACCGGGGACAGGCCCTATCACAAGAATATTTTGTTTATTAGGGCGATAGCTCTGAAAAGACAAATTGCCTATCTTTTCTTTCATCTCGGGAGAAATACGATCGGGAGGAGCTAATTCAAACCCCTCCGGTAAAATAAGAACAGCCCCCACATTCAAACCCCCTTTCTTACCATTAGCAAGAACTTGTTTCACTTGCTTATCATAAGGAATTCGAACAACTGCTTCAAATACAGTATCAGGGAGTACCGCCTGTGGAACCTCAATATCCACGGGCTTATTAGCTAAATGGCAGTTGGCACATACAATACGCCCAGTCGCTTCTCGTGGATTTTCATAACCCTGCTGCGCAAAAATGGGATATGCACTTGAAATGGATGTCCGAGTTATGATATATATCATGAGTGATACGGAAATAGATCGAGTAATATGTTCCTTTATCCAAGAAAAAGTCTTTCTAGTTTGCATGGTCTAATCATTGATCCGAAAATTTCTACAATAAATTTGGCAGGTCTCTAGTATAGTTCCCTGTCCACGATTCTGCTATTTATTGGAATCATTTTACTAGAATACTATAGTATAAGTATACTATGAAAATAGTATGAAAATCGCCTGTTTTTAATACTTCTGTAGAACTACAAAGTAAGGAACATTCTAATTGGATTAATATTGGCGGATCTTTTATCAATCATTCATTGAATGATAAATAACTACAAGTGACGGAGATACACGATTTAAATAATGAAAAATCCAATATTTAAAAATAGTATCGAGAATAACTGGAAAAGTGGAAACAAGACCAGATATAATTTGATCATTATGACCAAATCCAAAATCTTTGTAGACAGAACCAATCATTAGTTCCCAACCATGGGGTGAATGAAATCCGATACATAAATCGGTTAATAAAAGAATAAAAAAAGCTTTGACTGTATCACTTAAGTTATATAGGAATTCTTGAGTCCAAGAGTTAAGAATAACAAGTTCTTGATTACCTAAAATAGAATAACCGGTTAGAATAACAAAACAGATTAGATTTGTTGAGAAGTGCAAAATCGTATGGATACGATCCTCATTGTGTATCTTGATTAATTGGATCGTTTCTTTGTGGATTTCTATAGGAAGCTTTTGTAGATGTGTCTCCGAGTATTCCTTGATCATTTCTTCCAAGAAGAGGATTTCCTCTAATTCTATGAACTTTTCTAGAAGACTTTTTTCTTGCATATCATTCAAAAAATTTTCGTATTGACCCGTATTCGACCAACTAGTAACCCAAGATTCCATACTTTTAGTAAATGAGAGAGAAATCCACCAGGGCAGAAATACTATAGATGCAAGATACAAAAGAGGAGTGAATGCTTTCTTTTTTGCCATTTTTAACCTGTGCATTTTTAATTAACCCACTTCATTTGTCGACTCTATGTGATCCAATATTTCTTTCAAACCAAACATGAGTTCTAGACAAGGTATCAAACCTATGAATCTATTTTCTTTGTGATTTTGTTTGAATCTAGAAAGAATACAGAAATAGACTAAGACTCCACTTGGAATTCGACTGAAGAAATAATATAAAATGGTGTTTCCAGATATCTCAATTCATCAAATTCCAAACAAAACACGTGTCTCCTTTCGATCAATGAACAAAAGAAGTCCTTTAAGGAATGAATATTGTTGAGATTTGGAGACGTAAAGAACTCTTTTTCTATCAAAATATCCAATATTTCAAAAAAATTCCAAGGAGTTTCCATAGTCAAGAATAGAATAATTGAGAGAAAGATATTGTGATGATCAAAAAATCGATTGACAAAAAGAAAAGAATTTACAAGATATGATTTATCTGCATCTAAAGTATCACTTAGTTATAGAAAAAAACAAGATTCTTGTATTTTTCCCTCCTGCGGAGAAAGCATTCGTTCTTCAGCCCAATCCCTTTCTCAAAAGACTTCAATTGGTACGCGCAAGAAATAGGCCAATTCCGCGGCTTTTTGTTCAATTTCTCGTGGAGTCCAATTCTCATCAGTACGGGTCAACGGAATAGCCCCCCGGCCTCTGATGTCCATATAAAGGATACGGCGAGCATAAATACCCTCTTTAACTTCTATTCGAACGGATTGAATATCTTTTATACGGAATCGGAGGAATATGCGACGATTTTTTCCAGGAAATCCCCACCGAAAAATACACACCATTCCTTCCTTTCTATCGAATTGATCATAACCACTACCTACATTCCAGGAAATTGTGCACCACAAGTAGGAACTAATAAAGAGACCTGCGATCCCGTAGAAAGACATCACGATCCCTTGTGGAAAAAAAAGGATTTGCTGAGACGGAACAAAAGATATCAAATTTCTACCAAGATAACTGGAAGTTCCAACCAATAAGAATCCTAATGAACCTAAAAAAACGATAAGCGCCCAGCAAAAATTACTTAGTTTTCGAGACCCCGTTATAAGTTCTATCCATATATGTTCTGATCGCCAACTCATACTTGATCCGATTGCATTTTATTGGAATTGAGAGAATACCCCAAATGGTTTTGACTTCACTTTTTTGTTTCCGAATGAACTTTCATCAACTAGCACTAGTTTAATGTGAACTAGCACTAGTTTGATGGGAACCTTTAGGAGTAATTCCTCAAATTGGTTAGATCTAAAATAATAACACACCCTTCCTATGATCCCAATATACAGATATACATATAGATCCGCCGACTTTACATTTTGGGTATCCAGCAGTCCTGATCTATTTCAAACCAGCTGGAATTCAGTTACCCATAGATCATTTTCTGCAGGCATAAGAGCTTTTTCCTTTATGTTCGTCAGAAATCACATGTTCTACCTTATTTCCCGAAATCAATATATGGGTTATGCTACAAGTCTAAGTTTCAAAAAAACGTATGAGATTGGGTCCCCTCAGATCTAAACAATCTTGTTTTTTTGAACATGAAGAAATAAAGAAGCCATTGCAATTGCCGGAAATACTAGGCCTACTAAAGGCACAAAAATAGAGGGAAATTGGAAAGTTGTCATAAAATGGGTACCTCGATTTACTATTTGTACCTGTTCTTATTTTTTTTAATATCATATTTATTATTTATACTAATTATAATTAATAATTGTAATTAGTATGAATTCGTAGTTATTATGAATTCATTCAATTTGAAAATTCTTATTACAGATATAAGTATCTAATTGAGTATATAGAATAAGTCCAAGGAATGTAGAACTCAAAAAATGGACTTATTCGTCTATCTACATGAAAGATACATATGATAATCCATTTGATTATTTTTCTTCATTTCTTTGTGTTTTGTTATTGTCTTCGAATTTAATATTAATAGGAGTTTCTTACAAATTATTGAAAGATTCATTAGAATGCGGCACAACCGGGATTTTTAGTGAAAATAGGATTTTCGGGGGATGAAGAAAGATACAAAACCATATAGCTATTTTTTTCTATATTTGAATTTGATTCTATACCTAAGAAAAAATTCGTTTTATTTGCCTAATTTCACGAAAGGAAGAACTCGTGTTTTTATCTTGTTGATAGAGACTTCTTAATTAGTAATCGGGAATCCAGGTAAAAAAAAGAGTTATCCGCCACTTTTTATTCTTTTTACAATTAGATCTTAGGTCACCAAAGAAAACTTCATTCTTAGTTACTTTGATTCCGATAAGCAAACTACTTGTTTGCTACAAATAAAATAATTGAACCTAGCGCATTGAATTGGAATTCAAGGGAAAGAAGGCGTGGAGCTTAAATAACTCACTCAGAACACTTTTTAAAAGATTACGTGGTACGATTAGGTCAAATAAGCCCTTCTGGAATAAATATTCAGAAGCTTGTGAACCTTCGGGTATCGTTTTATTCAATGTTTGCTCAATTACTCTTTTACCCGCAAATGCAATGTAGGAATTTGGTTCTGCAATAATAATATCTCCCAACATACCAAAACTAGCTGTTACCCCGCCGGTAGTAGGAGATGTAAGGATTGATACATACAATAACTTTTTATTTGATTGGTAATCATATAAGGCAGACGAGATTTTAGCCATTTGCATCAAGCTCAAACTTCCTTCTTGCATGCGTGCCCCCCCCGAAGCGCACACTATAATAAGAGGTATAAATTGATTGGTAGCGTACTCAATCAAACGGGTTATTTTCTCCCCGACTACGGATCCCATACTACCCCCCATAAATTTAAAATCCATAACCCCAATTGCTACGGGAATACCATTTAGTTGACCTACGCCTGTTTGAACAGCCTCGGTTAATCCTATGTTTCTTTGATAAAAATCAATACGATCTTTATAAGTCTCCTCCTCCGAATGAAATCCAATGGGATCCCCGGAGACCATGTCTTCATCCATAGGATCCCAAGTACCGGGGTCGATCAAAACTTCGATTCTTTCTGAACTACTCATTTTCAAATGATATCCACATTGTTCACAAATATTAATTTGTGATTTCAAAAGTTTCTTATAATTTAATCCATAACAATTTTCGCATTGAACCCACAACTGCTTGTATTTTTGAGTTTCATCGAGATCGCTAGCTCTTAGAGTTAAATCACTACTCTTCGCGCGGGTTCGTATACTGGGTTCACTACGAGTTTTACGTTTCTGAAAAACGCACC